GGATCGGTTTAAAAATAAATGAGTTGTTAGTCGTAGAATACTATTCCCGTCAGACTTGAAACGCAAATAACAAAGAAAAGTTCAGACAATTATGCCCCCTTTTTGCCGAAGTAAATAGATTTAAGGCCCTTTTTTTATCCACATTTTTTTCATTCATGTATTGCAAATAGGTTATCTGTAGGATTGGATTTTTTTCTTTTTTGCTCTTTACGCGATATTTTGTATTTTATGTACCTTACCACAGCAATGTAATTAGGAATAGAGAATCTCTATCAAATGCTGTTGGAAGAATGGTATCAATTGTTATTTGATTTGATACATTGTGGTCGGTAACGTCTGTGAATTAACAGAAACGGAAAGAGAGGGATTCGAACCCTCGGTAAACAAAAGCCCACATAGCAGTTCCAGTGCTACGCCTTGAACCACTCGGCCATCTCTCCTACATAATCTTATTATTGACCAGAAACCGAGTGAATAGCGAGTCATTCATATTATTACAGTACAGGTACGACTGATCAATGATTCTATAGGAATCAAAAATGCCTTTCCAATTTAGCAACAACAACTTATCTCATCAACTACCCCATATATCTATTACAAATTCATGAATCGTACCATAGATTTTTCTATTCCATTTCAATATTTTTTCATGGAATGATTATTCCATCCTTTTTCTTCTTTGGATCATAACCAAATCTAAATTTCTCGAGTTATCAGAATCCATATCAAAATAAAGTCCTTGGTTATTCAACTTAGATGAAATAGTAATAGCTACACTAATTTGTATGCTACGAAATTTGGATGAGATCCAATCTGATTCAAAAGTATCCTATCTCTCTTTGTCCAAAAGGTGGGCAATTTGAGCAGAAGGTCCACGTCTTTGTTTTTTTTAGAATGAGTCGTCTGTTTTTATGTTATTTTGTACTACAATTCCTTTGTTTGTGGGATCATTTTCCCCGAGGGATAATGAGAAGAATTATAGAATGGATTGCTAATTATGCCTAGATCTCGGATAAATGGAAATTTTATTGATAAGACCTCTTCAATTGTAGCCAATATTTTATTACGAATAATTCCGACAACTTTAGGAGAAAAAAGGGCATTTACCTATTACAGGGATGGTGTGATTTGATTCTTTTTTCTTGTTTTTTTGTTTTTTTTAGCCCTCACCCCAGTCTTAGAATAAAAAGACGTTGTCCGGAATAGAAAGAACCAAATTATGGAAAAACCTACGCTTGGTGAAGGTAAAGTTTGAAGATAGAACAATTCCTTCTGTCGTGTATCCTCGATTGATCCAGCCTCGGATACTTTAATTATCGATTTTAGTATTGAACAAAAGGTTATACCTATAGGTTCTGTATTGCAGGTCCACTAGTACCAATAGGAGGCATAGGGGAAGAAGCACTACACCTAGGAATCAACAACACAAAAACTTTGTTATAAAATACCCTTTTCCTTATCGGTATTGGGACTAGCAATAATGGTTGGGACAACAAACATCCATCTCGTTCGTACTTTGGATACCCGTATAACCATCAAAGATCGTTGAAGTGACTAATTCCTGGAAATAGTAGGCGTTGGGGACAAAGAAATCGTTGGAGTTATCATTTCTATCTAGCACTAATACGATTGGTGTTAAGAAAAAACCTCTTGCGGGAAGGCTGGCTAGAGATTTCTTGTAAAAATACTAGCTCCTGTCAGTTCATAATGAGAATAGTGAAATTTTGATTCTATGGATTATTCCCCTTAGTATTATGCACAGAAGGGAGGAGCCGTATGAGATGAAAATCTCACGTACGGTTCTGGAACGGAGATTTTTTGAAAAAAATGAACGATCGTAACGGATGTCGGCTCAATCCGAAGGAAATTATGCGGAAGCTTTACAGAATTATTATGAAGCTACGCGACCAGAAATCGATCCCTATGATCGAAGTTATATACTCTATAATATAGGCCTTATACACACAAGCAACGGAGAGCATACAAAGGCTTTAGAATATTATTTCCGGGCACTAGAACGAAACCCATTCTTACCACAAGCTTTTAATAATATGGCCGTGATCTGTCATTACGTGCGACTATCTCCACTATAGAAAGAAGGGAAAAAAGAGCAAATTGACTAGTCAATACTAGAAAAAAGGGCTTTCTACATATACATCGTCCAAAGCAACGATTTGTATCAGCTGTAGCAATGAAAGAGACTTTAAAAAAATAGGAAAAAAGATATGGCCCACATACTATAACTCTATGGATAAAGGATCTAATTGATAAAGAAAGCGCCGTAAAGATCAATTATCGAGCTATCGGATCGATACAGTTAAGAACTGCTTACTTATGTCATGATATGGGATATCAAGTTAGGAATCAACTTATGTAATAGAGTGGATCCACTAAAGTATTGAGCAGCGGTGTAGCATCAGATCCCAAAGATAGTAAGTTCTTTTTTCTTATGGAAAAAGGTCTTTTTCAAAGATTCTATATAAATTTCATATATGAAACC